AGAAGTGTTGCACCCCCTTGAAATGAGTGCATGTACATCACACCTCCTACGGTTGTTGCCAAAGCTCCGAGTGAACCCGAAATAGGCCATGGACTTGGATCTACCAAATGATAAGAATGCCTCTGAGATTCAATCATAAACCACTTTTCCTCGGTTGTATGTAAACCCCCCTTCACCCCCACCCCCTAAACTAAAGTAGTAAAGAAGGGCTCTTGGGGATCTAATTTTCTTTCTATCTGACAAGACAAACAAATAGGAAGGGATGGTTCTTTCATTGCATTGATAGAAGTCTAAGATCTCTATATTACTTTGAGAAGAAAATCGTTGGTTTGCCCGACGAACTACGTGGGAAAATGGACCTTCTTTCTTTGTTTAGTTTAAGGGCCTCAGGACCTTGTTGTTGGTGACGATTCTAAGAAACTAAGTTGAGAACAAAGTGGCGAAGGGGTGCGTCAATCCCTCATTTTCCATGTTCTCCTTGCTTTCTATTGTCCGACCCTATCTCAGGAAATAAAACCTTTAGTGCCTCTCTACCTATCTTTCGGGAAAGGCTTACTCCCCTAGTGGCCCGCCTTGGTCTTACTCCCTTCCAGCACTATTCCTCCCCACTAAAAAGAGCGATTGAGAATTTCAAGAACCTTTCTGAACGTCTGTCTTCGCGGGGCGATTGGAAAATTAGTATTTTTTTTCTTGTAGTGCCTTCCATTCCACTATTCTGATCGAGAATAAATAGAATCCGAACTACAAAGTCATAATGAGATTAAAAAGCGATGCTTCCTTGGCCGTGTGGAACATGGATTAGCATTATCTCATTCCTACAAGTGATCCCCCATCCAGGATTGGAAGAAGTGCTATATGAGGACTTCGAGATCAAATAGAATATGTTTCTTTCCATTCCTCGTGAGCCACTTATTTCTCCGAAACAAGAGATCAAAGTCATCTTCCTCCTTTTTCCCAATAAGTCGACGGCGTTACACCATTGGGATACTTCCAATAAACTGGAGTACATATAGGATAGACCGGTGCTAAACCCTTTTCTCAAGATATCTTGCAAAGAAAAATCTTCCTTGCTCCGGATCTTTGTCTCCCGGTGTGAAAGCAGTTGGTTTCGTAGTTTAAGAATTCTGCTGATTCCAAGTACTCCATCTCCATCATTGCATATGGCAATATAGAAAGTAAAGAAGAAAAGGCATAACCAGAAGAATTGTGTGAAATAAGTGAATGGATCCAGTTGAGGCATTCTTGATTGAGATAAAATGATTCCCTCCAGACAGCTTAACTCCGTCAAGCCTCTAAGAGTAGTGAAGAACTATAGTGAGTTGGTTGTTGACCAACAAACAGCATGGGAAAAGGGAAGATGCACAAAGGAAGAAGGACGGCTTCTTTGACAGATTCTGTCCAGCTTCAAACTAATCAAGGAAAAACTCACAACCATCCATAAATGAATTGAATATATTCGAAAGCCTGCTCCCAATAGCAACTATGAAATCCACACTCCACAAGGTTAGAGTATACATCAGATAGATAAGAGGGGTCTAGTACCTCCTCTTCCCCAATCACCATCTCGGTAAATTCTTTCATAGACCAGTTGGACGGAAGGTCCATTCCTATTTCCTCAAATTTCCCTTGAAAGAAACGAGAAATATTATCTAACTGATCTTGTGGAGAAGAAGAAGGCAGCTCATTTAGGACCCCAGTGGATGCATCAGAAGCGGAACTATTGTAGACCGGGGGGCCCCTATAGAACAACTTCCCTCAGATGGAGAAGATTCCGAAATGGAAACCTCAATCCAATCGCTGGGTGAATAACGAGTGGGACCGGTTGGATCAAACTGCGACCCATATTGCAAAATTTCCAGCTTACGTTTCATATAAAAGAATTATATCTATCTATCACTCTAGCACACCGCTTGCCTATTCCGACTAAGCAGCCCGGTGTGCTTCTTAATGAGAAGCAAAACCAGAACGCCTAAAAGCATTCTAGTTGGAAGAGAGGAGGTAGGGGTTGTCCTAACAAATGAAATGGGAATGGGGGAAACTTTATATATAAGGAGCGAAGCGCTGCTCACGTTACAGCTACTGTGTTGACTGTAACTATACTACGAGAATTTTCATTGAGCTTCCAAAATGGATTCTAGCACAATAACCGAATAGGCGAAAAGAACCTTTCTGATTCACTTGCAGCAAAGAGGGCATTCTCGGCATCAATGCTCCTGGCAATGGCAAGATCCGAGATGTCAGTTGGATTCGTGAAAAGAGTCCTCCCTTCGGTCACCTCACTGCACACTTTCTATCTCTCTGTCTCCATTATCGGCTGATTCTAAAGACTGAAATAAAAGAGAAACTTGTAACAATACGTTATTACATTCGATCTATCCTGGCAACGAGCTTCATGTTGGTAGAGACTTTTTCTTAGCGCCCTATTTCATGTTTTCCTGATCGTGGTTTCCTGAAAAAAAGTGAACTTAAACTTACATAATCAATGGAAGAGCATATTTGGTGAAAGAAGGAGCGGTTCGGTCAGAAGAATCTACCGCGCACTTCAATCCAATGACCAAGCATTTTTCAAGACGAATCTCTTTCTATACGCAATTTCGGAAAATTACTTTTAATACACCCAGGCCTCAAAAGAGAGTAGGTATGATTTCAAAATGTTAGTATCGCAGATATTTATTTATTATTTTGCTCGTGGTCCTCCATTTCTTGTCTTTCTTTTTTCTTTTCCTGTATGCAGCTCGTCGCATAGAATAGTACAGCTTTTCTCGAACAAGAAAGACAGGAGAGCTTCCTTATCTAATCGATTTCTTTTGAATAAGGATCGATCTAAAACGGAACTCTTTATCATTATATCCCACCAGCTGACCCCATCTTTCTTAAGCCAAAAGAGGAGCGATAGCCACTCGACTGAAAGGAGAGGAGCGAGAAGAAGGGGCAGTAGACAGAAGAAAGACGGTCCTATCCCCTATATTGAAAACGCATTCCTCTGATCCTTATTGATAGTTTTTTCTAGTTTCGTTTGCAGGCTGTTTCCAATCCTTCTCCCTGCAATCGAGTTCATTCCATCGCCCTAGCTTTGTACTCAGAATCTTTCCTTAGCGGTCTTAGCTAATTACTTTTTCTGAAGCAGGCAATCTCACATAAGAAATGGCGTAAGCTAGTAAGTTGCCCTTCCAGTGTCTTTTTCGCTTCAAAGTTTGAAAGCGTAACCACAGTTATTGATTGAATAAGCCCCTGTTAAGTCTTAGTAAAGGTCTAAGTAGGAGTTAAGAAAGACATCTATAGTCCAAAGAAAAGAATGGTTCGGTTTACGTAGGGTGAAGTCAACCTTCTTTCAGTGGTACTGTGGCTAGTGTCAAAACTCGTTGAAGAAGAATTCCTTGTAAGTAAAATAGAATTTTCGTTGAGGGGGCTAATTTCCATTGTTAACCAAAGCGCTAATCTCTTCTAAGCCCTTAGCCAGCTAACTCATTAAAGTATAAAAGTCAACCGATGCCTTTGCCTTGGGTGATTCCCTTGGCTACGAAACTAGGCTGTGATCCGCATCGAGAAAGAAATGTCTTCGAAAGTTCGAATGCTTGATTACTTTACTTAAAAAATTATTCTTCTAAAATCCATTCTCTCACCAACCAACCAGCTATGCCCAAGCGCCAAAAAGAGCTGATTCTTGCCATCTAGGAATCTAGGATTCCCGGTCTGGGATCGAGCCCTTCTAGCAGTCACGCCAGACCCCATCCTTCGCTGTGACTGTTCACCATATGTGTATCGTACCGACCCCATATCATACGTAAAAGAGTTTTTTCCTTCTCCCTATATCACTCATTCACATGCCATATCATTCTTCACCCTGCCAATCTTTTTGTTTAAGCCTTCCCTTCCTTTTAGTTTGAGTCCGCCTCTCTATTATGAAGTAGTTGTTTCCTAGCCCTCAGTCTGTCCTGATATTGAGGCAAGCCCCCCTACATTGAGGTAATCCCGATTGTCTTACTAATTCTCTTCCCGAAACAAGAAAGAATTTCTTTCACTACACTAAATAGGAAGTTACATTTGTAGCAGTCCAAGAATTGCTCTATCCCCGAGGTCACTCTCAAGAGTACGACCGGAGGCCCATCTTCTTACTTAACGAGTTTGTGTCGCATAATGTGCCCTTCTTCCTGTGCCAAAAGGAATCTTTTTTTTAACAATGGAATCATGACAACGTCTAGTTCCGCTTCTTGCTCTTTTGCAAGAATGCCTTTAGTAGACGGTACAACCAACGATTTTCATTCAAAATCCCGGGACAGCTATACCGATGTGTTAACGTCAACGGTACTTCTCTGATCTGATCGAGAATCATTCTCCAACCTGCTTTTAGTCAGGTCTTGTCAGAGCCTTGCCGGCACCTTCCTTCCCTGAGCTAACCTCCTCTACCACGTTTCTATATGCCATTAGGAGAAGTCAATCTGCGCAATCCGCAATCATTAACCCGGCTCTGCACTACTTCTTCTTAAGAAAGGTGCGTCTGTATTCACTTTCATTCAGACCCGAACCGGAGAACTATCCACAAGACCGCTTCATGCGCCAAACTCGAGAAGAAGCTTTCGAAGGCGCGTGTACCATTACTTGTTATTCCACTAGTGATTTTTTTTTGGGCAAGATCAATATATAGTGATCAGTTATGATTGCTCAAACTACGGTACATAGAAAAAAGTTAGGCCTTACTTAAGTCTGGTCTCCTCTCCCAGGTCTCAGCTTCAGGCTCCCACTGATGAACGTATGAAAACGGCAAGGCAAGCAAATGCACGAACGTATTGGAGGCTTTCTCTCATAAGAATCTTATTTATCATAATGTCATCAGTATACGCCTGATTGGCGAGTTCAGTCACACCTATGGGTGGGCCCAGGTCCGCAACTTCAAAGGAAAAGCATCGCCTCACTTAGGCCGGGGTTGGAGCTTCTTCGCCCTCTAGCCATCACGCTCTTTTGGACCTGAAGAAGGGAATTAAACCGGCGAGTAGGGCTTGTGCCCATTAGTCTATGTCCTGCCCTAGTTAGAAAATACTTTTTCTCAGATAAAGGGAAAGAGGGAGTGGAGAGACAGAGGAATCGCTCCTCGGCAGTACTAGTCGGAACTCAACTATCTGCTTCGTCGCTTTCCTAAACACCTAAGAGGGCACAGAAGAAGAGAGGTATTCATTTACCGAAGGCAGTGGACGGCTAACAACCTTCCTTTCCTGGCTATCAAGAGTGATCCAATCCGCCTGAATCGAAGAGAAGAAACTCTAACAGGATCAACTCTCACTCGCAACATAGTCGAAGGAAGGGCATGATTCAGAAGATAGTGAATCCGGTGTGGAATCGAACTTGTCCGCGGGGGTCTTTGATGGCCATTGTGATGGGTTCAAGTAAGATGTAAGATGAGAGCCGAGAAAGAGGCTGACTGAAAGGCCGCATTCTGCGTTATAGGTGCCAATCTGGATCTTAATGAATAGAATTGGGTATACAATCTAGACCCAGGTGCTTGCTACCTTTCAACGAGAAAAGGGAAGAAGATGTATGCAAGGTGCATTAGGAAACTTGATCTATTTATCGTGGATTTGGGATGGCCAGTGCTATGGGTTCGGAGGAGGAAGAATCCGAAGTGGTAGACGCCATTGAAAAAGTCGGGTTTCTCGCAGTTATGCCTAGCGGACTGACCTTTCCATGGTCAATCTTTGGCTCAACCCATAAATCCATAAATTCGATTGTTACAAGGTAAATTACAAGGGAAAAAGCCAGTTGTAAACCAGTCATACAAGATGGGGAGTTTTCGAAGATAGGGAAGTGCCCGCTTCCCACTAGAAAGAAAGCCAGGAAAACGATGAATCTCACGTGGGACCCTGCCAAGGTGCGAAAGAACACATTCTTGAAGCCTTTCCGCCCTTTTCGGGGATGTGCACAGTCTTTCCCTTTTCTTCTTATTAGTAAGAAAGGTTTGAAACCCTATACAAGAGAAGGGGCTGTTTGCTGCTCGCTAAAGGCCACGTATTGGCTTCGCTTCTAGCAGGAGGGCACTTAATTGCGTAGATAGACAGAAGAACCGACATCGAGGTACAAAATCTATTTGTTAAATAACACAGAGATAAATAAGACAGGGAATAGTTCGGTAAATGCCTGGAGGTCACATGGACCCACAGCAAAGATAACTTGTAACTGGATCTAGATAGGCTTACCGGATTAGGATGAGAACTGGAAGCTAATCGTCATACTGGTTTTGCCCGGGAATACAAGACTATATGCTATGTTCTATGCCATCCTCTATCTCGTATCTCGCTCCTTTGTTTTTATGAAGGAAGAATAAGAATAGCTCGTTCAATTATAGGCACCATTCTCTTCTCTGTCCTGCTATCCAAGATCTCCCAAGAACAAGTTATCGGCTTAACCCTTGACCAGGAACTTAGCCCCTTTTTTTTGATAAACTAATTGGTGCAGGAGCAGCTTTATTGGTAATCTATTTACTTCCTTTCTCTTAGGGGTCTTAGTCATGTCTTAGTGAGCTCCCTTCGGTCTGTCGCTCTGCTCCATCTCTTTGGCCTTGTTGTTGGGTCTTCCACTAATCCAAGTATATTGGGCCCTGGAGGAGCTCTATACTCTACTTAGTGATATCCCCCGAAGACATTGGAAAAGGTCCCGAGGGGTAGACCCGGGAAATGGGGAATTCCGAGTTCCAAGGACCGGTCCCTGTCGAAGACATGGCCCATGGGAAGGTTCACAGGGGAAAGTGCCATAGATGTCTTTCGTCTTTTTCTCTTTCAATTCCCCGTGGGAAATAAAAGAACATGAAGGCGACCTCGGAAAGTCGATCGGATCTTTCTCTCTCTCGCCTCCCTATCTAGGAGATTCCACCGGCTCGAGAAGGCGTAGATGCTTTCCTTCTTCCTGATTCCACATCCCGTTCCAGGAAGGGATTTAGACCACTTAGTAGCACCTTCTGCCTTACGTTTATATCTTCCTAGACTTTTAGCTTATCTTATTCGAGAATGACATCGAAAGAGGCAGACGGAAGGGCGCTTACAACAATAAGGGCTAGGGCGAATGGCGCTCTACCAACAGTCGGAAAGTGAAGGAGTGAACGTTACCCTTAGTGAAAGGGCTCAAACACCCTTTCCATCGTTAACACTCCTCCTTAAGCTTCGCTAAAGCTCAATTAATCGACCCTCGCAGCTGCTAAGTGTGAATATCCTGAAGTCAGGGGTCTAGAGAGTAGCCAGAGGGCTATAGAAGAATGGCTACCCGGGCCAAAAGGGTGATCCATTAGCAACTGAGATAGAATGCGAATGAAGCTATCTTTCCTACTAAATTAGAATACCTCTTTCGACCTATCATTCGATCCGTTAAACCTAAAGCTATGGCAGCTATCAGGCTTGGAGTTTTCCCTAGATACTCTATATGGGAGATAGAGATGAATAAGAGTAAGATATCCCAATGATTATCTCTTAGATTCTACGCTTAGATCCCAGGCGGAGAGATTCTTTTCAAAAGATTGTATACAGACAAGTCCCCTTCTTCGGGTATCGCCTTAGGGCTTCCTTTTCCTTCCTTTTATTAACTCTGGAGTCTTTTAACAAAGTGGATTTACCTTTATCACTTACTCTAACGAGAAAGAAAGCATACTTTACCCTTCCTTAACCCTTAACGAGCAAAGAATATGCTTTATTCTAGGACTCGAGATAGTGAGGATTGAGGATAAAGAGCAAGCTAATATATAGAGTAAGCATAGAAAAAGAAAGCAATCGTTATTTCAATGAAGCTTTTAGGGATTATGCAAGTAAGTGAGATACCTGGTTGTCGAGTCATTCAGCGAATGTATGATTCCTTAAAGGAAAGCAGTTGTAAGAGACTGCTAACCAGCATTAGACTTTCTGTTGGACGAAAGGCATTGGGAAATGGCCTACCCCTACTCGAAATAAAGTGAAGTCCCCAGTGGGGGAACCTGAGGGAGAAGAAGACGAGTGGTCGAACACTCTATCATTATGCTTGTAAAAGATATGCCAGATGGGAATGAGGAAAGCATACCGCCGATATGCGACATCCTAGGTTAACTCATTCACAGCGTGCTAACTAAACTTTCATAGTGCTAACAGCGCATATGTGACGATAGAAAATCTCTTTTCTTTAAGTTGTTGCATAATCGGTTGTTATAGCAGATAAGTTGTTTTAGAGTCGGAAATGAGCTGTCGCAGATCCGCTGTTGGAATCCTGCTATTGAATCAGGAGCAGTTAGCCTTAGGGGGCGAAGAGGCTTTATGCTGAAAATCCCGGTTCTTCCTCTCCAAAGAAATCCCCGTATTCTTTTCTGTTAGTCCCACATCAGCTTGATGCCATCTTCATTCAGGAGAATGTCGGAAATCTGGCATTTGGGCCTTAATTAAAAGAAAGAGGTCGAGTTACTCTTACTCATATTCATATCGGGAATTTTATCCTATTTGTCTTTTTCCTCCATCGAAAGCAAAACAAGCATTTTAGTAGTAATACAAAGAAAGTCTATCCTCAGGGAACCGGAAATGCCTGGCTTGAAGGGAACTCACCTGTACCGATAGCAAGGGGAACTCAAACTCGATTTAGCTTTCTACCACTGGCTTCTACAGACTCCTATCTGAAAAAGGAAACTCCTAATAAGGTAATACGCTATCAGATAATAACCTTCCTCAAAGGACAGATATGGGGCACTAAGGGTATAATAAGAAGTGACGGAGAAGTCGTTTACTGATTAGCCGCTTTCACGTGGAAAGATGTCGCTGCTCTTAGGCGAGTATCCGCTCTTGCTGGTGTTGTTGGAATAAGCGCTGCTATTGAAGTGAAGACGGTCTTAGATAAGGAGCTGCTAAAGCAACTGCCAAATAACTTTCCTGTTGCTGCTACATAACCGCCCTTGTCGCGAAAAAAAGCGTCTTAGGTTGCAGCTTCTTGGAAGACCTACCTGAGCGAAGACCAAAGATGAAAGAGATGGTGAGTCGAATGAGGGTACATTTTTCAGTCACCCAGAAGGTTGAACCCCCATGTATCAGATGCCCATTTGAGACTCGATTCGCCCTTTCCTTTTGACTTGGAATTTCCTTCATACCCTTACCACCCTTGTCTCTAGCCTTAGATTGGTTCATTGACTTCATGCGGTTATTCCGACTTTGATTCTTATCATTGACAGCTTTCTTACCTTTACCGGCCTATAGGAAATGATCTGACTGGTCTTAACGTTACCGCAGTTGCCTGTGTTTCCGTAGTTTTTCTTTTAGAGGTAAATCCCCTTTTTGATGAGGAATTGCTCACACCACTTTCCTTGTCACTAGGCCGCTTTTTCTAAGAGATAGGAGTGCCCGCCAACTCGCCATTTCATCCCTTGCCTTTGAATGAAGGAAAGCCTTAACGCCCGCTTGCCTTTATCTAATAAGGAAAACTGCCCTTTTACCTCCTTTTGTTTCACACTTTAGAGAAGAGAAAGTCAATTCAATAATAAACTTTAGACTAACTTGAAAGTATGTTCACCACCCTTGGTTACCACCGTTTAGAGAACTTATAAGAATAAAATTCAAACTTGAGAGTAAGTACCCCACTTACAACAGAAACATAAACTAATGAAATAACTAACTTGGTACACCGCCTTCCACCATCTAGTCTTCGTAACTCCGCCCCTCTCCCTATTGTCTATTCCTTACTCCTGGCTCGCTGCGGTGGTCACATCTTTCATCTATGAATTGAATTCCCCGGTACGAGTTCTTCTGTAGTCTCATTGGATAATGAAAAAAGAAGGGCGAACAGAGAATCCATTGCCAAGGCTTCCAGAGGATCGAGACTTTTGAAAGGTTAAAGGAACGGGTGCGTCATCATTTAGTTAGCAACGGAAACTGGTGAAATTGACCTCAATACGCAGGTAGAAATAGAACACTAAAGGCTTATGCCTTCACGACGTAAGGAGCGAAAACCAAATACCCTTCGTCAGCCTTTCCATCGATAGAGACATCGCCCGACCAAAGACAATGTCCCAAAACGATCTAGTCAGCCTGCAGGCAACTGCTATAGATGACGCGCCTACCATGACCAGTTCAAGAGGAAGGTCACAGTAAGGGGAGAGAACACCCGGACTGTCTACTCTTATGTGGCCATGGGCTTTCCCTTCATATCACTGCCGTCTCGTACTCTTCCCGTTCTATGTCACGAATCGCTAGCCCAACCAAGAAGACGCTTGGCCTCGCGGTTTTACGACATCAGCTCAAGGCATATAGTCAATCCGACTTTCACAGGTCTTTTCACCCGGAATATACGGGAGAGAGTTTTCGGTGATTACCTACGATTACGATATAGGATCTGAAAGCTAAGAATCGAGTGAAAAGCATAATTAGATTGATGAGCTGGAGGGTACTAAGCCCTCGGCGTTTGAGAGTAAAGCCCTCGGCGCCTGAGAGGACTCTGCCTTACGACTTAATAGATTGATTCTAGCTGAACTAAAGGGATACTTAACCGTTGGAATCTTTCTTGACTTTCCTTAATAATCTGAAAGCAACTTAAGGAAGAAGAAGCTCCTTTTGAATCTTGGATTGTACAAGACAAGCACTAAATGGAATTGATAGAGGTGCGTAGCAAGGTATCCCAGCCTTAAGGTTGAGGACCTTGTAAAAGATGGCTATGGTGTACCGTACCCGAAGCTAATTGAGATTGTTTTTGGATCAAGGCAAGTGAGATATAGAAAGCGTATCTGCGACATCCCATAGCATCAGCAGGAGTAGAATAACCGAACAAACTTTTGCCAATTCACTTGAGTGAGATAGCTTCGTCACTATCTTATATCTCAATCGGGACGGCTGTAGTTGTCCATTCCTTGACTACGAAAGCATGCTCCCCCTTTTCAATCTCCATCCAGGAACAACGACCATCTACGAGAAGGCATCGAGGAGACCCTGAGTCCTTCAGACCAGTAAATGATTGCCTAGCTAGCGCATATCGAAGAGTTTGAGCAGTGGCCTTTGTTTACAGACTGAATGGGTAATCTTCTGGCGAAAACGATAGGCTTAGATATTTCTACTCTCCCGTGGTCGAGCAAGGAAACCTTGAAAGCGCGTTATTGTCTTGACCACAAATCCCAACTCGCTATCGTCCAAAGTAAAAGTATCAATTTATTCCCGGAGTTGCATGTCCACCGCTTGTAGAGACAAGCAGGCTCCGGACGCTTTGAGGTCAAGGGTTTGGTCTGGTGCGCAAGGTCGACTGCCCGAGAATCCCTTTTCTTAGGATCGAAAACTCTTTTTGAATGGGAAAGAGAATAGAAGTTCTTCGTCTTCGTCCACTCCTCACGGTTGATCACTAACTTTTCAAAGTGAATCTGATATGGATATCTCCTTATTTAATTTAAATAAAATAATCTATTTCTTCAGAGAAGTCACGTCTTGCTTGCACTATGACTTTGCTGTGAAAAAAAGGGTATTAGTATGGACAGCGTGTATTCTCTTCGTCGGATGGGACAGCGGATTCTGATTCGGCGAACGGAGAATCGGATTCTCTAGTTGAAGTCGCTAATGCGGATTCCTCTCCCCGGGGAATCAGATGTGGATTGGATGCTTTCAGATTGTAAAGGAGTGTATTACATAACATAGGATGTTTAAGCCCCCTTCCCGCCCATAAACTATCTCTGTTAGCCCATACACTGAACACTTTCCTGATTCCCGAATCCTCCTGCCTGACGAGGGCAAACTCTGCTTTGCCTCACCACCGGGGTAGGGTATGGGAAGGGGTAATAATTTCTGCATTAGAAGCTTAGAGTTTTCTCGCTAACCAGCTGTAGCTACCCTTTACGATTCTAAAACTAAAATCTCCCCTTCCCATCCCCTACTAATTACCCCGTATGGAGCCGGCTTCTTCGCCTGCATGCCATTTATCCGCTGTTTTTACCTGGTGCTCAGCACACGAGGCTCGCGGGAAAGAGATCCACCACGCCTCTTCCTGGCGATCGAAGTTGTTCACGCTGGTCTGTCTTTTTCATTGTTCAGACCCTTACTTCCCGTTTGCGAAACGGATTGCTTCGACCGATGTCCGCCTTCTTGTGCTAAACCGCCCTGTACCTTTTCATAAATGACCAGCTCGCATCTTACTAGTGACTTTCTAGCAACCGCTTGCCTGCCGGGTCTTAGCCGACTAACGATCATTCGTCCGCTCCTGCTAGCGTGAACTAACTCATTTCTAAGTAGCCTTTTTTAGGGTTTTTGGAAACAGGTAGGTCTAACCTACCCCAAGCATTATAAAAATTTCCTTAATCCAAGCAAAAAACTTGCTTTCTGGAATAGCAGGATTCTAAAAGCTCTCTTGAATCCAAGACCTGGCTTTCTTTCGAATTGAGTAGTTTATAATTCGGCTAGTGGTCTTCGTTGGTACAAATCAATGTCTTTTCCGTAGCGCCTCATTCCAAACTCAGAATGGGTACTGGACAAATGAGGGACCCGCAACGGTCCTTGAAACGCCGAGCCCATATGATTCGTTACCCATGTGAGTTCTAGATTTTCCGCTTCGGGAAAGCCACCCCTTAAATGACTCTCCCCCTCTTAGCACCAGTGAGCCACCCCCATGAACCAAAGGGATGCGGTGCTCCTCTGCTTGCCCTGGTATCCGTTCTCTATTGCAGTTATAGCTGCATGTTCCGAATTCTCATTCGGACGCACTTCGAGTGGGCCAGGACTTGCTGTAAGCGTAAGCAGAGGGTTTTTCGAGAATAGCCGAGTACGGACGATGAACCCCGGCAGGGCACTATGGAGCTTCAAATCACAGTATGGCAAATCATAAGAGCAAGGGAGGTTTCGAGAGGTCGCTACCTCCAAGACATTGATATAAGCTTTGCATTTTCGAACATCTATTACGATAATTCAAATAGAAAAAAGATAATAGATAGAGAAGGAACAAGCGCGCCTTGTCCTTTCCTTAACAAAAACAGGATTATCCCATTGCTGACTCGCTCATTCTTTCTGAACAGCTAGTACTTTTTTCTGGACACAATCCAAAGATCTTGTTAAGGGACTGCTAAACGGGTCTTTTTAAGACATTTCTGATTCCGGGGAAAGGATAGTGCCAGTGATGAGAGATTCGATCTAAGCGGCTCCCAGAACGGGCCAGAACCTGGGAATGAATGCAAAGCTAATCTGGGAGAACTTCGAACGAAGAAAGCAGTGAATGGCTAGCAGGGCCGAGGAAGCACAATGAACGGGACGACTTCCACAAGAATATGACCAGAGATATATCTTCGTGCATGCCCTGAGAAAACAGATATCTATTAGCGAGTTTCGCCGTACAATATATAATCCGGGACGGACGACGTGAGTAAGAGCCCAGACCCTTTGTAGCCCGTGCCCGGGGAATCTACTGATGTGGACCCATAATCGATGTTCTCTTTCATTAGGGCCTTCACCCCCGGCTCATTCCGTACCTATCTTTAGAAGCGGTTCTAGGCGGGCATCACACAAACCGAGAAAAATTGGTGTGTTTGAACAACTAGAACAGTGGCTTAGACAAAATCAGATGTTAGAAGGTCTGGTTCTTGAAGTCAAGTCACTGATTCCAGTTGCTTGCGATATCAATTGTGCTTCAGCACAACTGGCCGTCATCTATGTCACTTGAACTTGAGCCTATGAGCTAGAGTCGGCTAGGGCTAGGCCAGAAACTGGAAACTAATGGTAATGGCCCTAACACCGGCTTCCTAGAAACCCAAAGAGCCAAGCTAAAAAGGAGCTCCTTTTCTCTGACGACTCGAACAGACATATCTCGACAGCCGAGAGGAAGTAGCTATTTGATGACAAAAAGCAGGCCTAAAGCCCTAGTAGTGCACTCATTACCTTCTAGCCAAAGTGGAAAAATTTCTTTATTCTTTCGGGTGCCATGAAGTGGTAGGTACTTCTATTTCAAAATATCATTAGAAATGAAAATTGCTTTCTTAAGCGGAGTAGAGTAATAGGTCAACTCATGACCTGAAGACTGCAGGTTCGAATCCTGTCCCCGCCTAATCACTTGAGATGCTTTTTTGGTATCGGTGGTACTGGACAAGCTCTCCGGGAAGAATTTATTTCTTATTTCTGCCTTTGCGCAGACTGATCACTCGCGGCACACATATGATCGATGATTCCAATGCGCTTCGATTTCACATACTTCTTCGCTTTATCTTTCGTACCTAAGAGGGCTGCCATAAAATGGAGAATTTCCATCCATTTGCTGTCTCGTTTGCGCTCAGGGCCCGAAGTACTATGCTATCCCCCCGCGAAAGGTTTGATAGTTAGTGGGGCACTTCCGGGAAAGGAGCCATGGGTGGGTAGAGAGAAGAGAAGGAACCCAACTTCCCTCGATAAGGGAAGGACTGTTCGATTACTAGGTAAATCAATTCAGAGGTCGTTTCCGATGCTGAAACAACAGTTTATCCTTTTTACTATCTTTGTCTAAAAGAAGGTGTCCACTTATCGGCTTTTTCGCTTCAAATTTTAGGCAGTGATGATAATTTCAATGAATCTGTCTATTCAGCAAATAAATAGCAATTCTAGCTATCAATATGTATGGTCTTGGATCATTACTAACGATTTTTCTTTAGAATTCGGCTATTTGATAGATCCGCTTACTTCTATTATGTCAATATTAATCACTACCGTTGGAATTGTGGTTCTTATTTATAGTGATAATTATATGGCTCATGATCAAGCATCTTTGAGCTTCTTTCCCTGCCTGTCTGCCGCTTTCCAGCGGAGGAAGCAAGAGAGAATCTTTCACTACAGCGTAAACTCCGATCGGAATGGAAGCAGCTTCATAATTCAATAATAAGACATTGAGCCGTAGGACAGTTGAAATCTTAAAAGCTTACCTGGCTTAGTAGCTTTGATGCATTCCCTCAGCATCTTTCTTCATTTTCTATATGATTAAGACATGCAAGTCTTACTATGTTTTAAGTAAGAGAGGGTCGATGTAATTGAGCTGATTTCTTAATGGTTAACTCTCTGACCTGGGCATCTAACCTTAAAAGTGGAAAAGCAGCGAAGCAGAAATTCTCGTAGATAAGAGAAAAGTTTGCTCGTTATTCGTGGTCGGGTCGATCGGGGCGTACTGAATGAATGAAAAGGTGTGTATTTGGCTCGTACCTTTAGTAATCCCTTTCTTACTTGATAGAAGCCCGAGTGCGCCTATTACCCTTCTCACTCGTAGTTCCCCAATCGTCTTTGGACAACCTGCCTTTTGACGGCCTTTTGAGGAAGATATCGTAATATCAAGATCTAAGATCTTACCACTTTCCTTTTTAGCTGGGCTTGTTGTCTTGTACTTAGAAAGGGACATTATTTAGACTACTACTGGCGCTTCCAATTAGGATGCATAACATTCTCTCTTAGGGGGGAAGGTTGACTTAGCCTGCCTCTCCCATCATTACTTTCATTCATGAAGGACAAAAAAAGCAATGATGATCAGAAGAGTCTTGGTCACTAGAAAGTGTTTAAGAGCAGAAGGAGAGAGAGGGGTTTCTTAGCCCTGAAAACAACCTTTTCGTAGTTCTTGCTGCTCAAAAATCAGGGAGGATATTCTGAGTTGAATTTCTTTCATCTGGGAAGGTGGTAGTATATATATATAATACCCCCACGAGCAAGGGAAATGATTTTGCCCAAGGCTCAAAGCGATTGAGTGCTTGACTAAGTTAGTAGTCGGATTAAAGGCTGATGTGCCTCAGTGATGGCTTTACAAAGGAAATGGAAATGCAGACTCCCCGGGGTGGGACTGGGGACATGCACTGACACTCACTAACTATCTATCTATTTTCCTTTTGTCCAAGGAAAGCGGGACAATAGACCTAACCGGGTATGAAATCCCCCCTTCTACGTTCCATGGATCCTTTGTTACCTAATTTCCTTAAACACGGAATTGCTCCTAGTCTTTACCCAAGAGATGTCCCTGCAATAAGAAAATTTTATCTTTGCTTAAGCACGAGATTCGACAGTTGTGATTCTCTTGGATTGAGCTTTCTCACTCTTTCTATGCCTCTTCCTTGGAGGACCTTCCCACAACACACACGCGGCGCTAAGGTCCCCGTGGCAACTCAAGCTAGGATTTGAAGCCAGGATGAGCGGATTTACCGTGCCCGGTTCTTTCCTATTCTTTTCTTATACTAATGAAGTTCCTTACGCTTAGAACTAGAACTAGAACGTGAGGCATGGTAATGGCGCATGTGTTCTATTCTATTGATCCAGTTTAGGCAGCTTCAGGAAAGAAGTCAATCAAGCAGGAATGGACAAAATGTCTTCGTTCCTGCTTTCAACGAGACTTTCTTTTCTCCCGGCCGCGAGAGAAACGCGAACAGCTGATTCTCAAGCAGCGGATTCGTCGAAAACAACCTATCTGTCTACTTGCTTTCAGTTCTGTTCCCGTGTCGATCTTAGCTTTAAGCTCTCAACCTATTCTATTCTTGCGCAAACCAAGTTCACTGCCTTAATTTAGGAGTGAAATAACCCGCTATGAGTAGAAGGGACTTAGCCGGGTATTCCTTCTTCTTGATAGCGCAGGGGCACAGCGGTAAATACCGAGGAAAGAAGATAAGCAAATTTTATCCGGTAGAAAGTGTTCTGTGGAGGAAGGAAGCCAGGCATAGAGGTGCGTATCCGCCTTGGAAGTTTTAATGCCCAAAGATGGTCCTTCGACAAGCCCTTTGCTAAAGCTTCTATGGATTGCACCTTTAGAAAGGAAATCAGCATTTAGGACAATTTTCCCAACCAAATGGCACATTTCGATGTATCGTAGGAAAGGAAATCCGATCTATGAATAAATTCCCTTTAGAAAAGTGTCGATTTCACTTTTTAGGAGTAAGTAAAAAAGGTCCCTCGAATGGAATAATAGCTTTTCCGGAGGAAGTCACTTATTATATTATAATAGTTGATAGTTGATGTCAGAGAAGAAGTTCTTGGTTTGGTTGAATTCAATCAAAAAAAGTACCATTTTCAATTGAATCCGGAATCCCTTCTTCTATAAATTGACTAAGAGAAGAAATGACGTAAGTGATAGAAAGAATCGTTCAGTAGGCTAATCTTGACAGTTGAAATTTTCGATTGAGAAAGCGGCAGGCCCAAAGAGCTCTACAGTAGTGCCTTGCAAGGTCGTAGAGCCGGTAACCCTCGTTCGCCAAAGATCGAAAAGCACTTGGTTTACGGCCAAGCAACGACAAAGAAAAAAGAGTCCCGTGCTGTTTGTTGGTCAACAACCAACTCACTATAGTTCTCAAGTCTCTCTCTTTGCTTTGGGGGAGCGGAAAAAGAAACTGAACCAAAGCAAATTCTTTTTCTAGAATGTCTATTTCTCACAATGGCTCCTATAGAATTTTCAAATTTTGGACTTTCTCATTTTGAGTTTTATATCCCCCCTATTTCCAATTTTTAGTTATTTCATTCTGTTGGTCTTTGGGTCTTGCTTTATGGCAATTTAGGTTCTATTATATTTGCTGGGTTTGTCCCTACTTTTTTCGGTTTTGGAAATTCAAACGAGAGATACCATTCATTTCGATTTTGGCTTGTTGTACTTTGATTGTCTTTTCTTCTGGCGAAAACGCATATTGTGCCGACATCGGGGGAGCTCCTGGGGATGTTTCGGCGGAGGAAAGCCAGTCTTCCCCCTCTACTCCCGCCCTACATCAAGATGAGGCAGGCAGAAGAATTGTCTATAAGGGGCTGTGGGACAGGGTAGCCCTCGTGATACAAGCGAGGGCTGAAAGGGAAGGCTTGGTTCGCCATTTCCACATTTCCAGGTGGAAAGCCTGTCTCAAAGAATTCCTCTCCAAGGAAGGGAACGATTACACCCCTCTGGGGTGCCTTTTAGCCGAACTAGAAAGGGAGGGTATAGAACATCCTCTTTTTCAATCTGTTTTGGCGAAGGTGCTCCAAAGGGGCGAACTAGACCGAAAAAAGGGAGGAGACTAACATAGGCGTTTCCTTTCTTTTTCGGTATGCCGCTCCGCGGGAAAGGGGCGAGGCCTCTATAAATGACCCGAAAGTACCAGTTGTCGTTGGCAGGCAGCATATGGGAAAGGGGTTTCTGTAAATAGAATATGGGGAAGGACGTTGCACACCCCCCGCGGGCCTAGAACGCTAAAAGGTGGGGGAACAAGAGTTGTAACAATATAATAATAGGGAAAAATAAAAAATGTAAAAGTGGGCTGGAGACTAACATAGAGTTTTATTTTTTTTGGTATGCCGCTCCGCGGGCAAGGGGCGAGAGAACCAAGTGGGCTGTGGTGATGTCAGAATTTTCACCTATTTTTATCTATTTAGTGATCAGTCCGCTAGTTTCTTTGATCCCACTCGGTCTTCCTTTTCCATTTTCTTCCAATAGTTCGACCTATCCAGAAAAATTGTCGGCCTACGAATGTGGTTTCGATCCTTCCGGTGATGCCAGAAGTCGTTTTGATATACGATTTTATCTTGTTTCAATTTTATTTATTATTCCTGATCCGGAAGTAACCTTTTCCTTTCCTTGGGCAGTACCTCCCAACAAGATTGATCCGTTTGGATCTTGGTCCATGATGGCCTTTTTATTGATTTTGACGATTGGATCTCTCTATGAATGGAAAAGGGGTGCTTTGGATCGGGAGTAACCACTAGTGATAGGGCCAAAATCGGGGGGAAGGACAAAGGAAAGAGCGATGCCTACATTAAATCAATTGATTCGTCATGGTAGAGAAGAAAAACGGCGCACGGACCGTACTCGAGCTTTGGATCAATGTCCCCAGAAGCAAGGAGTATGCCCGCGTGTTTCAACGAGAACACCGAAAAAACCAAATTCAGCTCTACGTAAGATAGCCAAAGTACGGTTGAGCAATCGACATGATATATTTGCTCACATTCCAGGCGAAGGTCATAATTTGCAGGAACATTCTACGGTCTTAATAAGAGGAGGTAGAGTTAAAGATTCGCCAGGTGTGAAATTTCATTGTATTCGAGGAGTCAAGGATTTGCTGGGAATTCCGGATCGAAGAAGAGGCAGATCCAAATATGGTGCGGAAAAACCCAAATCGATATGAATGGAAGATGCCTCTCTGGAACTTGTTTTTCTTGGTCAATCGAGGGAACAACCACAACCTTACGCCGCCTTTTCCCTAGAAGGCAATGAAGATTGTTTAAGCCAAAAGGGATGCTAAGTAGAGATGGCAGTGGTGCCTCCTTCCTTGATAAGGTCTTTCCTTTTACTTTTTACATAATTACAAGTGAAAGAAAGATGGGGTTGGTGTTCAGTGACAATGGCGTTAAATGAGATGCGGTTGGAAGCGAGACTGCAGTCCTTCTATGTTGTTCAAATCTAATGAAGGACGAAAAAGATTCATTTTGAGACTTCGACCGTAACGCGCATTTATGATTCCAGCCGAGAAGACTAGTCACAGAAAGAAAAAGAATGAAATTAAAGTTAAAAAAGGAAATGTAACCTCGGATAGAGCCCTTTCTGATCGTCAAAAGAAAGAATTCCAGGAGATGAGGTAAGGTGATAGACATTTCTAATATCTACGGTCTTTCCTTGCTTTCCATGGACTTTCCTTTCCAAGTTGAGCAGGAGGGCTTGCTTGCTAATAAGTAAAATACCCGGCTATCTCTGACCCTTCTTTCTTGGTTCTTTTCTAATATGTGACCAGAGAAATGGAGATAGGGGAGTCTCGATCATGTGAGATAATTGGGTATGGAAAACTGACTCACATCCGAAAGATTAATGCCGGTGCCTTGATCTTCCCATTGCAGTCAGGAAGGAAGAAAATGGTACCATCGATCACCCCATTCCCTTGTTTGGTTCTTCCATTAGCGTGTGCCAACAAATCATATAAGAAAGAAGCTCGTGTGGTGCATTCACCAGAGGCAGCCCGGGTAAGGTTCACTCATCATCGATTGACCAGTTCGTATACTATGATATTTATGACATTGGGACAAAGACAATTTGAATTACACCCTACAAGGAGCTGGTCCAAGCCTTCCTTTACTTATCACTAGCCGGCCGGGTTACTATCCTTTGTATATAATCCATAAAAAGGCTTTCCCCTTACTATCGATGCTTTGTTTTTATAAGGGCTTTTTTGTAGTTAAACGACGCTTCGCTTTCTGCCTCTCATTACAGCTAGGAGCTACCCGTAGTGAAGAAGAAGTTAGAAAGCCATTGCCCAGAAGAGAATTCTGTATAGTAGATATGCGAAAAAAGAAATTTTCTAAGACATTTGAAGTACACAAAGATGCGTCAGAGCCGAGGTAAGGCAATAGGTTGCTGAATCTTTTCCCTTATTATAAGATAGGAATTCATCCCCTAGCTAGCAAGAGCGGAGCCGATAAGGAAAGACTATAGCCCTAAAAAGGCCTCTGAAGCCGGCTTTCTACCCTTTCGCCCACAGAGACAGATATGATTAGAAAGAAGTGGTACCGGGGAGGAAGGTTATTTGAAGAAAGCAAGGGCTTGGCACCCGAGGAAGTGAAGGTATTGAAGAGAATTTATGTACCGGGGGGAAGGACAAAGGAAAGAGCGATGTATACATTATTGTTTTTTCCATCTAGCTTTTCTACTACTATCCGAATAGAGCAGCTTTACACCCAGAACGCTTGTTTTTGCGCTTCTTTGCTTAAGACATGCAAGTCGGACTATGGTTTTCGATCTATTCACCTAGCTCTAGCCCCATCTAATCTATACGAAAACTAAGAATGGCTTTTTGGCTCCGAACAGAACCCAGTTCACCTCTCTAATTACGTTCTTAAATGTGTTCTTTCCTAGAAATCTGTTCGTAAACAGAGTGATTTTAATTAAAGTAAAGCGGAATTCTCCCTTGACTCGATCTTTAGTATAAAGCTGAGAATATGAGTAAGAAGAGTCTTCGAATGTCTAATTTTTTGGTCCGAATCTCGATCATTCTCTTATTACTTGTTTCCGTATTGGCCATAATCTATTTTTTTGTTCGTGTAGTACTCAACTTGGATTTGAGGGAAAATCTTAAATCAATGCTACTGGTAAGATCGTGCCGCTCTCTCTTTATTCGGCTTCTTGGTTGGGAGTGGGGCGGTCCCCTAATTCTTCTTCTTTTGGCGGTTTCGGGCCTGGAGGGGTCTATCTTGCTGAAAATGGAGGATTCCGCAGGAGGGCAACCTGCTTCCAATCCTGCAGCGGAGCACCCCTCCAACGTCCCTTCCGGCGGATCGGCCTCGGCCTGGAGAAGTTTCGAGGAACGTGTCTTGTTGGAACCGACGTCCTCTTCGGGCGAATCCAGCGAGTCTAGCGTGAATCAGCAACCTGTGATTCCCCCCGCGGCTCCTCCGGTACCGGTTGAGGTACCGCAACCGGTTGTTATCCCGCAATTAGCGGAACCTCTGATCTTGGAGGATACTCGGCAGAACATCCTTTATAACCGATACGTACTCCTGAATTTCGGGGGGGATGATAACCTAGGCCGAATGGTATCGATTATCGAAAACCAAGCGATAGTCGAGACAAGGGTCGAGGCTGCTTTGGTGGAAGATGGGTTTAGCCCTGAGTCCATTCGAAATCGATACCCCGACATTAGGTCTTATCTCCACTCTGATTCTCGGGGTCGTCTCAGAACTCCTGCGACCTATCGAGAGTACGTACGGCAAATACTGGAGAATGGGACTCGACAAAGCACTCCCTATCGACGTCTAATCCGAGCCATTAGAAACTCGGATATTCTCTTAGACCGAGTCAACGGTCCATAGTTTTCATTTTTTGTTTTTTGCAAGGAAGGCTAAATACAGTATATTAGTTTTCATGACCCGGCGTTAGGTGTTCGAACTAGTCATTAATGGTCGGCTTAATTGGTATCCTTTCGGTATGTGTTGCGAACACTTTCATTTTTAGCCTCTCATCTTCTCTAAAGAAGCAAAACTAGAACGAATAGAACAGATGGTCCAACTACATAACTTTTTCTTTTTCATTACTTTCATGGTTGTGCCTCGTGGCACGGCAGCACCCGTCCTATTGAAATGGTTCGTCAGTAGAGATGTTCCCACAGGTGCCCCTTCTTCCAATGGTACTATAATTCCTATTCCTATCCCTTCATTCCCTCTTTTGGTCTATCTACATTCAAGGAAATTCATACGCTCCACGGACGGAGCAAAAAGCGGAGTCTTGGTCAGAGCAAACCGCCCTATTCTATTACCAGACATAATTGGGAGAAGCTCGTCCGAAACTAGAGCTAGAAACGCCTTATTTCGTTTCGTTCCCGTTCTTCATTTCCTTCTTCTCGAATCCAAGGTGGACTTCTCCTATTTAGAATCTTTCTGCGGTGTGCTCTGTTTACTATTCTTTCGTACTTTCTTCTTTTTAGCACGCGATAGGTCAGCGAAGCGTGAGCGGACGCGGAGAAGGAAAGGCCAAATTAACGGGAATGAGCAACGACGAAATGACAAGATGAGGTGTCCCGGGCACCCCCTTTAGAAAGAAGGGTCGAAGCTTTTGGGCGTGTAGCTTTCCTCGTCCCCCCTTCGTCGGGCGGTGCTTGTGTGGGGGGTGCGCCACCAGAAATCG